AAATTAAAAAGTTACATTAATATAATAAACACATTTTAGGTTAAAAACTTAGTACTTGGGATCAAGCCCTGTTTCCGGGGGGTTTTCAGGGGTGTTAAGGATCTCAGGGGTTTAGGGGGGGTAGGGGGGGTTTAACGAACATAAACCCCCGGGGGTAATCTTATAGGAGATGTTTCGAGTAGAATAAATATGTTATGTCCTTGAAATCAGTTATGTAATTCATAGAAAAATATCTTTTCCAACACACATACTGCATTACTTAATTCAAAAGTATATTACCACCTTCAATCGCAAGTATCTTACACTGTGAAATGCCTACCGAAAGGATAAAAGAAGAGAAAAACCCCCCACCCTCTGGAAAGAACGCCCGGCTTGTTGGGTAACGAGTAAGATGTTATGCACCATTAACTTATGCAAGCGTCAATGAAAGTGTAAGGAATAACCAATTCATGGCCCTGAAGTAGGAACCAAATGCCAGGAATAATTCATATAGTGTGACCCTCACAATAACTGTCTACCATTATCAATAACCGTGTACATTAAGTTATTCACTGGTTGGTAGGTTCTTACTGCGCATACTATTACGTTATTGATTTAATGTTAATTATGAGTTATTAAAATTAAGATTAATTCGTGGAAATTGCATGATCTCCAATACATAACACATTGTATGTCTGAATACGTCATTATGTAAATACATAATAATATGTATATAGAACATAATATGTATATAGAACATAATATGTATATAGAACATAATATGTATATAGAACATAATATGTATATAGAACATAATATGTATATAGAACATAATATGTATATAGAACATAATATGTATATAGAACATAATTAAAACAAATTGTGTAATATTATAATTAATATAATTATTTGTGCATATTTCTGGATATAGCTATAGTAGGAGAAAAAATGCATAGGCATGTCTGGACTTACAAAGAGTAGTTTAGCTTAGAATCCTGGCTTTGGGAGTCAGGGGTGGGAGTTAAAATCTCCTCTCTTTGAAGCACTAGGGGGGGTTTTAACCCTCGACATCCGGCTTACAAGACCGGCGTTCTGACTTCTGAACTACTAGTACACCGTCATTCGAGGATTTTGTTTTCTGCTCAGCCTGCTATTGGCATTAAGAATAGGAAAAGCGAGAAATATAGGACGGATGCAATTTGGCCGATAATGATGAATGGGTGTTCGACAGGCATTCCTCCAATTCAAGTAAGAATAGCTACGTCGGCGATTAAAGTTCAAAATAGGAATTGGCTGAGAGGACGAAAGGTTAAAGCTCGTTGTTTAGAGGTGTGGAGAATTGGAACTAGTATGAGAACTAGGATTGAGGCTAACAGTGCTAAGACTCCTCCTAGTTTGTTTGGGATTGATCGGAGAATGGCGTAAGCAAATAGGAAATATCATTCGGGCTTGATGTGGGGAGGGGTGACAAGGGGGTTGGCTGGGGTGAAGTTGTCTGGATCTCCTAGCAGGTTGGGTGAGAATAGTGCTAATGATGTAAGTGTGATGAGTAGGGCTGCAAATCCTAGCAGGTCTTTGTAAGAAAAGTAAGGGTGGAAGGAGATTTTGTCTGCATCGGAGTTAAGTCCTAGGGGGTTGTTAGAGCCTGTTTCGTGGAGAAATAGAAGGTGAAGTACAGTGGCGGCTGCAATAATAAAGGGGAATAGGAAGTGGAATGCGAAGAAGCGGGTGAGGGTGGCGTTGTCTACGGAGAATCCTCCTCAAATTCATTGGACCAAGGTGTTTCCAACATAAGGGATGGCGGATAGGAGGTTGGTAATGACGGTAGCACCTCAGAAAGATATTTGTCCTCAAGGGAGGACATAACCGACGAAGGCTGTTATTATCACTAGAAGGAGGAGAATTACACCAATGTTTCAGGTTTCTTTATAAAGGTAAGAGCCGTAGTAAAGTCCTCGTCCGATATGGGCGTAGATGCAAATAAAAAAGAAGGAAGCTCCGTTGGCATGTATATTACGAATGAGTCAACCGTAGTTTACATCTCGGCAGATGTGGGCAACAGATGAAAAGGCTGTAGCAATATCTGATGTGTAGTGTATGGCTAGGAATAAGCCTGTGAGGATCTGGGCAGCGAGGCAAAGCCCAAGTAGTGAGCCAAAATTTCATCAGACTGAGATGTTGGAGGGGGCTGGGAGATCGACTAGTGCGTCGTTTGCGATTTTTAAGAGGGGGTGCGTTTTACGTAGGCTAGCCATTGATAGGGTTTTTGTAGTTGAAATAACAACGATGGTTTTTCAAGCCATTAGTCCTGGTTAGAGTCCTGGCAGAAATTATGTGTTTTACTGTTATTTGTTTTTTAATTTGTTGAATCGTAGGGGCGATTGCGGTTGCTTCTAACCCATCTCCTTTTTTTGGTGCGCTAGGATTGGTGATGGTAGCGGGAGTTGGGTGTGGGATTCTTGTGGAATATGGAAGTCCTTTCTTGGCTTTGATTCTTTTCTTAATTTACTTAGGTGGTATGTTGGTTGTGTTTGCGTATTCTGCAGCTTTGGCTGCAGAGCCCTATCCTGAGTCTTGGTTAAATTCGGGGGTTCTGGTTTATATAGGTTGTTATACAGTTGCTGTGGCTGTGGGAGGTAGTGTATTTTGACATGGCTGATTTAGTGTTTTGTCAGGATCCGCAGATGAATGAGGACCTTTTAATATCCTTCGTGCTGACAGTAGTGGAGTAGCGGTTATATATTCAGAGGGAGGGTGAATGTTGGTAGTTGGGGCGGGGGTTCTTCTTTTAACGTTGTTTGTAGTGTTGGAGTTGACTCGAGGGTTGAGTCGAGGGACTCTTCGTGCTGTTTAAATAAGGAAGATTAGTGAGGCAAATATAAGGGTAATAAGGAAAAAAATAAGGTAGATTTTTACTAGGCCTCGTTGAGTATTGCTTGTTGAGGTAATGAGAGGGGTGTTGAGGTTGGCAGCGGCTTTGGGGCCTGTTTTCTCTAGTCAGGTTTGATCTACTATTTGGCTGGCAATAGATTGGCCTATTCCTAGGCTTATTGCGGGGGGAAATCGGTGTATAATTATTGGGAAGAAGCCAAGTATGTTGGAGAAGCGGAGGGTGGGAAGGTGAGGGGTGGGCTTGAACTGTTTGCTTGTTAAGGATGCAAGTTCTAGGGCGATTAGTAAGCCCAAGATGGTTACGGTTAAGGCGGCTAGTTTAAGCATCAGGGGTATTGATATTACCGGTGTTTTCAGCGGAAGTAAATTGGAAGTAATTAAGAGGCCAGCTACAATGCTTCCTCAAGCTAGTCGTTTAATAGGGTTGATGACTGCAGGGTTGTTTTCGTTGATGGGGGATAATGCATTAAACCGGGGGCGTCCCATTGAGACGAAAAAAATAATGCGGAAGCTGTAAATAGCTGTGAAGGAGGTGGCTAGGAGAGTCAAGGTAAGGGCCCAGGCGTTTAGGTATGAGGTGTTGAGGGCTTCAATGATAGCATCTTTAGAGAAAAACCCTGCTAGGAAAGGGGTACCCGTGAGAGCTAGGCTTCCAATGGTGAGGCAAGAGGAGGTAAAGGGAGTAAGACGGTGTATACCGCCTATCTTTCGAATATCCTGTTCGTCGTTGAGGCTGTGGATAATGGAGCCGGAGCATAAGAAAAGTATTGCTTTGAAGAAAGCATGAGTACAGATGTGAAGGAATGCCAGTTGGGGTTGGTTTAATCCAATTGTTACTATTATCAAGCCCAGTTGGCTTGATGTTGAGAATGCAACAATTTTTTTGATATCATTTTGGGTTAGTGCGCATGTAGCTGTAAATAGTGTAGTTAGGGCTCCAAGGCATAGGCAGGTGGTGAGGGCGGTGTGGTTGTTTTCTAAGAGGGGGCTCATGCGTACTAGAAGGAAGATTCCTGCGACGACCATAGTGCTAGAGTGAAGTAGGGCAGATACTGGCGTGGGTCCTTCTATAGCAGAGGGAAGTCAGGGGTGTAGTCCGAATTGGGCGGATTTACCCGTGGCTGCTACGATTAGGCCAAGGAGCGGGTAAGTGAGGTCAAAGTTTTTAGCGGTTGTAAAGATTTGTTGTAATTCTCATGAGTTGAGATGGGAGACTATTCATGCTATTGCAAGGATTAGGCCAATATCTCCCACTCGGTTATAGATGACTGCTTGTAAGGCAGCGGTGTTGGCGTCTGCTCGGCCGTGTCATCAGCCAATGAGGAGGAAGGATATAATACCGACACCTTCCCACCCAATGAAGAGCTGGAATAGGTTGTTTGCTGTAACTAAGATAATTATTGCAATTAGGAAGATTAGGAGGTATTTAAAGAATCGATTTATATTAGGGTCGGTGTGTATGTATCAGGATGCAAATTCTAGAATTGACCATGTAACATATAGGGCGACGGGTGTGAATATGATGGAGTAGTGGTCAAATTTTAGACTGATGTTAATGTCAAAAGTTGATGTGCTCATTCAGTTTCATGAAGTAATAACGGTTTCTGCTCCTTGACTAAGGAATAAGAAAAGAGGGAGAAGGCTGACGAAAAAGGCCAGCTTTACTGCAGTTTTTACGTGTGTGAGAGCTCAGGTTTCTTTTTGAGGGAGGGGGCTGAGGGTTGTTAAGACGGGGAAGGCAAGTAGGGAAAAGATAATGATTAGGCTTGAAGTTATTATAACGGAAGAGGTGTGCATAGCTACTACTTGGAGTTGCACCAAGAGTTTTTGGTTCCTAAGACCAACGGATGAACTATTATCCTTTAGGAGCGATGTTCTTGGGGATAGCCCCGGAGTTCAACCGAGGTGTATGAAATTTAGCAGGATTCATTTGTTGAGCGAACCTTCCTCGGTGGATAAGGGGGTTTTAACCCCTGTTTTTAGAATCACAATCTAATGTTTTTGTTGAAACTATATCTACAGCCGGCCCAACCTCAAATTAGTTCGGGCTTAAGGATGAGGAGAAGCAGTGGTAAAAGGTGAAGGGTTATAAGTAGATGTTCTCGTGAGTGGGAGGGGTCGAGGCCAATAATGTGTGAGGGTAGGGGCCCTCGTTGGGTTATTAGGAACATGTAGAGGGAGTAGCTCGCGGTGATAAGGGTACCCCCTCCGGTTAATGCAATAGTTCATCAGGATCAGTTAAATAGGGAGGTAATGATTATTAGTTCGCCTATTAGGTTAGGGAGGGGAGGGAGTGCGAGGTTAGCAAGGCTAGCAATAAATCATCAGGCTGTTATCAGGGGAAGAACAATTTGTAGGCCGCGTGCTAGAAGTATAGTTCGGCTGTGTGTTCGTTCGTAGTTTGTATTGGCTAGACAGAATAAGGCAGAGGAGGTCAATCCGTGGGCAATTATGAGGATTAAGGCTCCTGTAAACCCTCAGGAGGTTTGAATTAGGATTCCCCCTACTACTAAACCCATATGGCTGACTGAAGAGTATGCAATTAAAGATTTTAGGTCAGTTTGGCGAAGACAGATTGAGCCTGTTATAATAACCCCTCATAGTGCGAGGGTGAGGAAGGGGTAACTTAGGTCTTTAGTGAGGGGGTCTAGTATGACGATTATTCGTATTATTCCGTAGCCCCCTAGTTTTAGAAGGACTGCAGCAAGTACTATAGATCCTGCAACAGGAGCTTCAACATGTGCTTTAGGAAGTCAAAGGTGGACACCGTATAATGGTATTTTAACAAGGAATGCTAGTAAGCAGCCTGCTCATCATAGTTTGTCGGTGTAAGATGAAAGGTGGAGGGGGCAGGAGTAGGGTAGAGTAAATAAAGAGAGTGTCCCGGTGTAGTTTTGTAGAAGTAGGAGGGCAACAAGTAGGGGGAGGGAACCTGCTAAGGTGTAAAATAAAAAGTAGACTCCTGCATTGAGGCGTTCTGTTTGGTTACCTCATCGGGTGATAAGGATTAGAGTTGGGATAAGGGTTGCTTCGAACATAATGTAAAATATGATCACCTCAGTTGCTCCGAAAGCTAAGATAAGGAAAATTTGGAGGGATGTTAGTAGTGAAATATACATGCGTTGACGGTTGATTGGTTCAGTTGCAGTGTGGTTTTGGCTTGCTAGGATTATTAAGGGGAGGAGTCAGCATGTAAGGACTAGTAGAGGGGTAGAGAGCGGGTCTGTAGCTATGAATAGGTTGAGAGTTGACCAGCCTGTTTCTATTGCGTGTTTTAATCATGAGAGGCTGATGAGTGCAATTAGTATGCTATGGGTAAGTGTTGTGGGCCATAGTCATTTGGCTGGAGTTAGTCAGGCAGTTGGGATGAGTATTAGGGTGGGGATGAGGATTTTTAGCATTGTAGTAAGTTAAGGTTTTGAAGGTGGTCGGTTCCGTGAGTGCGGGCTGTTGCTACCAGCAGGGCAAGTCCTGCGCTTGCTTCACAAGCTGAGAAAGCCAGTAGTAATATGGGAGCTGCACAGAGGCTTGTGGAGCCCAATTGAACAGTTCAGAGTGAGAGGGCAATAAACAGGGAGAGTATTATACCTTCTAGACAGAGGAGGGCAGAGAGAAGGTGGGTTCGGTGGAATGCTAAGCCTGTTAGGCCCAAGATGAAGGCGGATGAAAAAGTAAAGTGTACAGGGGTCATTAGGTGGTTATGGATTTTAACCATAAGTGTTTGAGCCGAAATCAAATGTTTTAATTAAACTAACCACTTATTCGGCTCAGTCTAGCCCTCCTTGAAGTCACTCGTAAATAAGACCTAAGGTAAGGAGGACTAGGACAATGGAGGCTCATAAAAAGGTGAGTGTGGGGGATGTCAGTTGGTCTCCTCAGGGGAGTGGTAGTAAGAGGGCAATTTCTAAGTCAAACAGGAGGAATAAGATAGCGACGAGGAAAAATCGTAAGGAGAATGGAAGTCGGGCTGTTCCTAGAGGGTCAAAACCACATTCGTAGGGGGACAGTTTTTCATGGTCTGGGTTTATTAAGGGGAGTCAGAAGGATAGGATGGCTAGGGCGATTGATAGGACGAGAGCAATAGTGATGACAGTTGAAACTAGATTCATTATCTTTCCTTGGATTTTAACCAAGACCGTGTGATTGGAAGTCACTTATACTTGTTTTGATACTAGAAAGATTAAGAACCTCATCAGTAGATGGAGATATATAGGAAAAGTCAGACAACGTCTACAAAATGTCAGTATCAGGCAGCTGCCTCGAATCCGAAATGGTGCTCAGATGTAAAGTGGTATTGGATTTGTCGAAGTAAGCATACGGCTAAGAAAGTAGAGCCAATAATGACGTGTAGGCCGTGGAAACCAGTGGCTACGAAAAAGGTTGAGCCGTAAACGCCATCAGCAATTGTAAAGGGTGCCTCGTAGTATTCTATAGCTTGGAGGAATGTAAAATAGAAGCCCAGGAGAATTGTTAATGTAAGTGATTGAATAGCTTGTTTTCGTTCACCTTCTATGATGCTGTGGTGGGCTCAGGTTACTGTCACCCCCGATGCGAGGAGGACGGCTGTGTTGAGTAGGGGGACTTCAAAGGGGTCTAGGGTGGAAATGCCTGTAGGGGGTCAGCAACCTCCTAGTTCAGGGGTGGGGGCAAGGCTTGAGTGATAGAAGGCTCAGAAGAAGCCCAGAAAGAAAAAGACTTCTGATGTAATAAAAAGAATTATCCCCCATCGAAGACCTTTTTGTACAGGGGGTGTGTGGTGGCCTTGGAATGTACCTTCTCGAATAATGTCTCGTCATCATTGGTATATTGTCAAAAGGAGTAGAATTGTACCTAAAACAATGAGTGTTGTGGAGTGGAAGTGGAATCAAATTGCGAGTCCCGATGTTATTAGTAGGGCAGCAATTGCGCCTGTCAAAGGTCAGGGGCTTGGGTCAACTATGTGATATGCATGTGCTTGATGTGCCATTAGATATTTTCTTGTAGGTAGAGTGTTAGTAATAATACGAATACATAGGCTTGAATTATTGCTACAGCGACTTCTAGTAATGTTAAAAGGACTAGGACAGTTGCTGTAAGAATAGCTACGGTTGGTATAAGTGGTAGGAGCACGAATGCAGCTGTGGAGATTAATTGAATGAGCAAGTGGCCAGCTGTTAGGTTAGCGGTTAATCGCACACCTAGGGCCAAGGGACGGATAAATAAACTGATTGTTTCGATGATGATGAGTATTGGAATCAGAAGGTTAGGGGTACCTTCTGGTAGGAGGTGTCCTAGTGCATGGTTTGGTTGATTTCGTATTCCAATAATAACGGTAGCCAATCAGAGAGGGACTGCAAATCCTAGGTTAAGGGATAGTTGAGCAGTAGGAGTGAAAGTGTAGGGGAGGAGTCCGAGCATGTTTAGTGAAATTAAAAAGAGTATTAGGGAGGCTAGGAGGGTGGCTCATTTATGTCCACCTACATTTAGGGGTAGGAGTAGTTGGTGGACGAAGCGGTTAATAAATGCGCTTTGTAGTGTAAGTAACCGGTTGTTTACTCATCGGGTTGTAGCTGTGGGATACAAGATGGTGGGAAAGGTTAAGGCTAGGGCGATTAAAGGGATTCCTAAGTATGTTGTACTTATAAACTGGTCAAAAAAGCTTACGCTCAGGGTCAATTTCAGGGGGTTTTTTCTTGTTTTAGGGTGTTGGGAGGGGTAAGTTGGTGGGGGAAGGTGTGGGCTGTTACTTTTTTAGGGAAGAAGACTAAAAAAACCACTCAAGCAAAGAGTAGTGTGCCGAATCAGGGTGATGGGAGGAGTTGAGGCATGTCGCTGAGGGTGGTCGGTAGTCACCATTCTCTAGCTTAAAAGGCTAGTGCTACTCCTTGTTTAGCTTCTTAGCGAGGCGTCTTGAAGTATAAATGAGGATCAGTTTTCAAAGTGTTCTAGGGGGACGACTTCCACTACAATTGGTATAAAGCTGTGGTTTGCACCGCAAATTTCCGAGCATTGTCCGTAGAATACACCTGGTCGGGATGTGACAAAAGCTGTTTGGTTTAGACGACCTGGGACGGCGTCTATTTTGATACCTAGGGCTGGTACTGCTCATGAGTGGAGGACGTCTTCGGCAGAGACTAGTACTCGAACTGGGGAGTCTAAGGGAACGACCATTCGGTGGTCGGCTTCTAATAAACGGAATTGGCCAGGGGTTAGGTCCTGTGTGGGGATTATGTATGAGTCAAATCCAAGGTCTTCGTAGTCGGTATATTCGTAGCTTCAGTACCATTGATGGCCTATGGCTTTAATTGTAATGTGGGGGTCGTTAATTTCATCTATCAGGTAAAGGATGCGGAGGGAGGGAAGTGCAATTAGGATAAGGACTACTGCTGGAAGGATTGTTCAAATAATTTCAATCTCTTGAGAATCTAGAATGTATTTGTTGGTTAGTTTAGTGGAAACTATGGCCACAATAATATAAAGAACTAATGTGCTAATAAGAAAGACAATTATTAAGGCGTGATCATGAAAGTGTAGGAGTTCTTCTATCACTGGTGAAGCTGCATCTTGTAAACCTAGTTGTGTGGGATGTGCCATTAGTGGTATAAGACACGTGGGAGTTAAACCCACAAATACGCCCTGACAAAGCGGTGTAATATCGGTTTTACTAGTGTCTTATAAAGAAAGTGACAGAACGGTTATGTGGTTGGCTTGAAACCATCATACGGGGGTTCAACTCCTCCCTTTCTCGTTTAGTACGGTCGAATTTGAACGAATGCGGGCTCCTCAAATGTGTGGTATGGGGGAGGGCAGCCATGAAGTCATTCTACGTTGGTTGTGGTCAATTCTACTGCAAGGACTTCACGTTTAGAAGCAAATGCTTCTCAAATGATGAAAAGGAACATAATTACAGCCACGAGTGAGATTATAGAGCCAATAGAAGAGACGGTATTTCATAAGGTGTAGGCGTCTGGGTAGTCTGAGTATCGGCGGGGTATTCCAGCTAACCCTAGGAAGTGTTGAGGGAAGAAGGTGAGGTTTACACCCACGAACATAATGCCAAAGTGGATTTTTGTTCAAGTGCTGTGAAGGGTGTAGCCTGTAAATAGGGGAAATCAGTGTACAAAGGCAGCTACGATAGCGAATACGGCTCCTATTGAGAGTACATAGTGGAAGTGGGCAACTACATAGTATGTGTCATGTAGGACAATATCAAGTGAAGAATTAGCTAGGACAATCCCTGTTAAACCTCCTACCGTAAAAAGGAAAATAAAGCCAAGTGCTCATAGAAGGGGGGTTTCTCATTTAATGGATCCTCCATGGAGTGTGGCTAATCAGCTAAAGACTTTAACACCAGTGGGAATTGCGATAATTATGGTGGCTGATGTAAAGTAAGCACGTGTGTCTACGTCCATACCAACTGTGAATATGTGGTGTGCTCATACAATGAATCCTAAGAGACCAATTGCTATTATGGCTCAGACTATTCCTATATAACCGAATGGTTCTTTTTTTCCGGAGTAGTATGCAACGATGTGGGAGATCATTCCGAAACCAGGGAGAATTAGAATGTAGACCTCTGGGTGGCCGAAGAATCAGAATAAGTGTTGGTAGAGAATTGGGTCTCCCCCTCCGGCCGGGTCGAAAAAAGTGGTATTGAGATTACGGTCTGTGAGTAGTATTGTAATGCCGGCGGCAAGAACAGGAAGGGAGAGGAGCAGAAGCACTGCTGTAATTAGCACAGCTCATACAAATAAAGGTGTTTGGTATTGAGAGATGGCCGGGGGTTTCATGTTAATAATGGTTGTAATAAAATTGATTGCACCTAGAATTGATGAAATCCCTGCTAAGTGTAATGAAAAGATGGTTAAGTCTACAGATGCACCTGCATGGGCTAGGTTTCCGGCTAGGGGTGGATAGACTGTTCAGCCAGTACCAGCACCGGCTTCTACCCCAGAAGAAGCGAGAAGAAGCAGGAAGGATGGGGGGAGAAGTCAGAAGCTCATGTTGTTTATTCGAGGGAATGCTATGTCTGGAGCACCAATTATTAGTGGGATGAGTCAGTTTCCAAAGCCACCAATCATGATTGGTATTACTATAAAAAAGATTATTACGAAAGCGTGTGCTGTCACAATCACATTATAGATCTGATCGTCACCTAGTAGAGCTCCTGGTTGGCTAAGCTCGGCTCGAATAAGAAGGCTGAGGGCAGTTCCTACCATGCCGGCTCAGGCACCAAATACAAGATAAAGGGTGCCAATGTCTTTGTGATTAGTCGAGAAAAATCAACGTGTAATGGCCACAGGTAAGATGGCTGAATGTTTAAGCGGTGGATTGTAGTCCCATGGACAGAGGTTTAATTCCTCTTCTTACCAAGCCCTGAGGTGTTTTACATATTAGATTGCAAATCTAAAGAAGCAAGCTAGACGTTTGCCGGGGCTTTCCCCCGCCTATTAGTTGTTTAATTAGGCGGGGGAAAGTTAGATGGATGCTCGCTGGTTTGGGCGCTTAGCTGTTAACTAAGAGTTTGCAGGATCGAAGCCTGCCCATCTAGAAGGCTTTAGCTTAATTAAAGTGTCTGTTTTGCATATAGAAGATGTGGGTTAGTGTCCTGCAAGTCTTATCAGGGGCTGGGAGATTTTCACTCCCGCTTAGGGCTTTGAAGGCTCTTGGTCTAGTGCTATCCTAAGCCCCTATGTGATGAATAGTGTTATTATGGTTGGGGTGAGTGGGAGTAGGGAGATTGTTGCTACGGTCAAGGTGGCAAGTGGGAGTGTCAGTTGTATGGAGGGGAGGCGTCACGGGGTTGTGCCTGTTACGTTGTTGGGGGACATGGTGAGAGTCATGGCGTAGGTTAGTCGTAAATAAAAATATAAACTTAGCAGAGCGGTTAGTGCGGTTAGTGTGGCGATAGGTGCTAGTTCTTGTTTAGTGAGTTCTTGGAGGATTAGTCATTTTGGCATGAAGCCTGTTAGTGGTGGAAGGCCTCCTAGTGATAGTAGGATGAGGGGTGTGAGGGTTGTTAGTGCGGGTGCTTTTGTTCAAGAGGTGGCGAGTATGTTAATGCTAGTTGATTTGTTTAGTTTAAATACGAGGAATGTTGAGGATGTTATAATTAGGTACGTGATTAGGGTTAGAAGGGCCAGCGAGGGTGAGAATTGGAGAATTAAGACTATTCAGCCTAGGTGGGCTGTGGATGAGTATGCTAGAATTTTTCGGAGTTGTGTTTGGTTGAGTCCTCCTCAGCCTCCGACAAGGGTTGAGGTAATGCCCAGTATTACTAGGATTAGGGGGTCGGCGGGTTGAATCTGAAGAAGCAGGGCGAAGGGTGCTAGTTTTTGTCAGGTTGATAAGATGAGCCCTGTAGTTAAGTCTAGTCCTTGGAGTACTTCGGGTAGTCATGTATGTAGGGGGGCAAGGCCAATTTTTAGGGAGAGGGCAAGAATGACCATGGTGGTTGCAAGGGGGTGAGATATCTGTAGGATATCCCATTGGCCTGTTAGTCAGGCATTAGTGGTACTGGCAAATAAGAGGGTAGCTGCACCTGTTGCTTGGGTGAGGAAGTATTTCATAGTGGCTTCAACTGCTCGGGGGTGGTGTTGTTGGGCTATAAGGGGAAGGATGGCGAGGGTATTAATTTCTAAGCCTATTCAGGCAAAGAGTCAGTGAGAGCTTGTGAGTGTAATGGTGGTTCCTAATCCAAGGCTAAATAGTAGGGTGGCTAAAATATATGGGTTCATTGGCAATGGCAGGACTTGAACCTGCGTGTTTGGGGTATGGGCCCAAAAGCTTTATTAGCTGACATTACCTAGGAAGTGGTGTAATGGAAGCACTAAGAGTTTTGATCTCTTCAGTTAGGGTTCGAGTCCCTTCTTTCTAAGGAGCTGGAGGGGGTTTAACCCTCATGATTCACTCTATCAAAGTGGTCCTTTGCTTCAGGCACAGTTCCGTGATTAGATTTGAGGGGGAAGTCCAGCTAGTGCGATAGGGAGCGCAAGGTGTCAAATAACTAAAGCTAGTGTAAGAGGAAGAAAGTTTTTTCAGATTAAATGTATTAATTGGTCGTATCGGAATCGGGGGTAGGAGGCTCGGACTCAGAGGAAGAGGAGGGAGAGGAGTGCTGCTTTTGTTATTAGGTTTATGGCTGTTAGCTCTGGGGTAGCGGGGATGTGGGAGGCTCCTAGGAAAAGAGTAGCAGAGAGGGTGTTTATAAGAAGGATGTTTGCGTATTCTGCTAGGAAGAATAGGGCGAAAGGGCCTCCCGCATATTCTACATTGAATCCTGAGACTAGTTCTGATTCACCCTCGGTTAAATCGAATGGTGCTCGGTTAGTCTCGGCTAATGTGGAAATGTATCATATTGCGGCTAGGGGTCAGGCTGGCAGTAGAAGTCAGATGGCTTCTTGGGCTGTGTTAAAGGTTTGCAGGGTGAAGCCTCCTGTAAAGATGATTGCGTTTAGAAGAATGAGTCCTAGACTGACTTCGTAGGAAATAGTTTGTGCTACGGCTCGTAGCGCCCCGATGAGGGCATATTTTGAATTTGATGCTCAGCCTGAGCCTAGAATAGAATATACTGCTAGACTGGATAGTGCAAGGATAAAGAGAATTCCTAGGTTTAGGTCTAGGATAGGGTATGGTATGGGGAGAGGGGCTCATAGGGTGAGAGCAAGGGTAAGGGCTAGTATTGGGGCTAGGAGGAATAGAATGGGGGAGGCAGTTGAGGGACGAACGGGTTCTTTGGTAAATAATTTTACTCCGTCGGCGATTGGTTGAAGAAGGCCGTAGGGTCCGACGATGTTAGGGCCTTTTCGAAATTGTATGTACCCGAGGACTTTTCGTTCTACTAGTGTAAGGAAGGCAACGGCTAGGAGAACGGGGATAATGTAAGCTAAGGGGTTAACAATATGGGTGAAAAGTGTTGAGATCATAGTTGGAGAGAGGATTTGAACCTCTGTACAAAGGGCTTAGGCCTTTTGCAATGTGACCGGGCTCTGCCACTCCAACATGTCGTTCTCTCAGACAAGGGGACGACGCCCCCTTGTCTGATTGAGTTGCTTTCATCAGATGGGGGTGAGGCGTGTCTTAGACATGGGCCCCCTCTTTTCGGTCCTTTCGTACTAGAAAAGATCGTAACATAGATAGAAACCGACCTGGATTACTCCGGTCTGAACTCAGATCACGTAGGACTTTAATCGTTGAACAAACGAACCCTTAATAGCGGCTGCACCATTAGGATGTCCTGATCCAACATCGAGGTCGTAAACCTCCTCGGCGATATGGGCTCTAAGAGGAGATTGCGCTGTTATCCCTAGGGTAACTCGGTTCATTAATCGGCATTGCCGGATCTTATTGGTCAGAAGTTCTGCTAATTAGAGCTGTCGCTCTTAGTTGTGAGTGTAGTACACTTGGTCCTTGCGGGGGTTTTATGTTTCTCCGCGGTCGCCCCAACCAAAGACATTAGGGCAGGGGTCAGTTTATTCGTGCCCTGTGTTTAGGGTATTAATGCTGGTCTGCTTTAGTGTCTAAAGCTCCATAGGGTCTTCTCGTCTTATGTGCTTATCCCCGCTTCTGCACGGGGAGATCAATTTCATTGACTTGAAAGAGGAGACAGTCAAGCCCTCGTTATGCCATTCATACAGGTCCCCATTTAAGAGACAAGTGATTGCGCTACCTTCGCACGGTCAAAATACCGCGGCCGTTAAACATATAGTCACAGGGCAGGCGGGACCTCTTATACTTTCGATTTAGCAAGAGGCGATGTTTTTGGTAAACAGGCGAGGCTGAGTGTGTTTGCCGAGTTCCTTCTCTTTCTTTTAATCTTTCCCTGGGAGCACACCTGTGTGGGGGTAACGGTTATCTGCTTGGGTGTTTTTCTGGTTATGTTATCTGTAGCTCAGTTCCCTCTATTGTTTGGGTCCGTTAAGGTTCGGTGGGTTGTCCGTTTCCGATTTACACGTGTGCAGGGAGAGGGCCGTTAGGCCCTCCTATATACTGATTTTAGCAGGATCGCTCCCATGTATGCATGGGACGGCCCAGTAGGATAAGGGGAGTAAGAGGTGGTGGTCGAAACTTGGGGCTTGTGGTGGTGTATATTTGAGCTTTAACGCTTTTTGATGGGGTGGCTGCTTTTAGGCCCACCCTAATTTACGGCCTTAGTGACTATGATCTTTATCCTCCTATAAAAGTTGTATCTTGTTTCTAAGGGGCTGTACCTCCTTAGACTAACTCTCCTGGTTTCTTAAAGTATCTGTTGAGACAGAGGGGGTTGAGGAAGGAAGAAGCCGGGAGGCTGAACTTTTATCCAGTTGTTGGGCAACCAGCTATTACTAAGTTCGGTAGGTTTATCACCTCTACTCAAAGGTCTTCCCACTCTTTTGCCACAGAGACGGGTTGGCCCTGTTGATCAGGCTGCCTTGGAGTAGCTCACAAAGTTTCGGGTTATCAAACTAAAGTGCTCTCTGCTTGGGTTGCACTGGCTAAATCATGATGCAAAAGGTACGAGTAAGAATCTCTGCTTTTTTAGGCTTCACTTGTTTGTTTCATTTGGTTTTTCAGCATTCCCTTGCGGTACTTTCTCTATCGCTCCGTGTCCCTTTTCTGTCGCCCATACTAAGGGGGAAAAATGATTTGTTTGTGAAGACGTTGATGTCTTTGGGTTTAGTTATTATTTCTTGTTGTTCTTGATTGGTTGGGCTAGCGAGTCGGTAGTCAGGGCAACTCGGGTTGAACGAGTACTTCCTCCGTGTAAAGAAGGCGTTCTACTTTAGACTATGCCCCGATTTTACCAAGTGCACCTTCCGGTACACTTACCATGTTACGACTTGCCTCCCCTTTGCTGGTGAAAGGTTATAAGTTAGGTTGTGAAAATACGCTTGGGGAGAGTGACGGGCGGTGTGTGCGCGCTTCAGGGCCGGTTTCAGCAGAACACTCTATTTTCTGCTTACTGCTAAATCCTCCTTCTAGATATACGTTTCAGTAATATTATTCGTAATTACCTACAGTAGGTAATGTAGCCCATTTCTTCCCTTTCCATACGCTACACCTCGACCTGACGTTTTGGGCTGTGCCAATTATGCTTACTAAGGGGCCTTCATAGGGTAAGCTGACGACGGCGGTATATAGGCGGGGAGAACAAGGAAAGGTGAGGTTGAACGGGGGTTATCGGTTTTAGAACAGGCTCCTCTAGGTGGATCTAAAGCACCGCCAAGTCCTTTGGGTTTTAAGCTGCTGCTCGTAGTTCCCGGGCGGATAGTGGTTGTAGGGGACTATCAATGTTTATGGCAAAGCATAGTGGGGTATCTAATCCCAGTTTGTGCCTTGGCTTTCGTGGGTTCAGGTGATATAAAGCTACTTTCGTGAATGTGCTTCTTACTTTCGGAAACGTATAACAGCCTAGTAAGCGTTCGGCCTTAGTGTTTGTTGTCCCTTAACCACGCTTTACGCCGGAGCTTGTCAACTTGGGCCTCTCGTATAACCGCGGTAGCTGGCACGAGTTTTACCGGCCCTTTTAACCATAACTAAGTCAAGTTTACACTTATGGCTTAATGTTTATCACTGCTGGGTTCCCTTGAGGGTGTGGCTAAGCAAGGTGTCGTGGGCTAACGGGCATGTGCCTGATACCAGCTCCTTGTTCCCGGTCGGGGAACTGTATGGGCATTCTCACGGGGGTGCGGATACTTGCATGTGTAAATTTGGTTAAAGCTGACAGGAAAGTCAGGACCAAGCCTTTGTGTTCTCGAGGCATTTCTAGGGCCCATCTTAACATCTTCAGTGTTATGCTTTATTTTAAGCTACGACAAC